CACAAAGTGAAAGTGTACCTAATAAAAAAGAGGTTTTAGTAATTGGTACATACTTTGTTAAACCGCCCATAAAAACCATATTCTGACTTTTATCCGGAGAATAGCCAACAAGAGTTTCCATTGAATGAATAACGGATCCTGACCCTAAAAATAATAATGCTTTAGAATAAGCATGAGTAATTAAATGAAATAAAGCACTTCGATAAGACCCCATTCCTAGAGCTAACATCATATAACCCAATTGAGACATTGTGGAATAGGCTAAACCCCTTTTAATATCTTTTTGAGCAAGAGCTAAAGTAGCTCCTAATAATACTGTGATGATTCCTATCAACGAGATAAAATTCATTATATAAGGTATAACTATGAAAAGAGGAAGAAGGCGAGCTACAAGAAAAACCCCCGCCGCTACCATGGTAGCGGCATGTATCAGAGCCGAAATAGGGGTGGGTCCCTCCATAGCATCAGGTAACCATACATGAAGGGGAAATTGTGCCGATTTAGCAACTGCACCGACAAATAATAGAGCAGCACACAAAGTAAGAAAAAAAGAATTGACTTCATGATTATAAATCAAGTTATTTAATATTTGGAATAAATCCCGAAATTCCAAACTACCTGTTATCCAATAAAAACCTAAAATGCCTACTAATAAACCAAAATCCCCTAGACGGTTAGTTACAAATGCTTTTTGACAAGCATTGGCCGCAGGAGGTCGTGTGAACCAAAACCCTATTAATAGATAGGAACACATTCCAACCAATTCCCAAAAAATATAAATTTGTATCAAATTCGAACTAGTAACTAATCCCAACATGGAAGTACTGAAAAAACTCATATAAGCAAAAAATCTCAAGTATCCTTGATCGTGAGCCATATAATTATCACTATAAATAAGAATCATAATTCCAACACTAGTGATTAAAAGTAACATAATAAAAGTAAGCGGATCAATCAAGTAGCCGAATTCGAAAGAAAAATTACTATCGAGGGTCCAGGACCATATATATTGATAGATAGAACTGCTATTTATTTGATGAATAGACAGATTAGTTGAAAAAATCATGACTATACTTAACAATAAAATACTTGGAAAGGCCCACATACGGCGAACATTTTTTGTTGCTGTCGGAAAAAGAAGAAGTCCCACTCCTATTAACATAGGAACTGGAAGTGGAACGAAAGGTATAATCCATGTATATTGATATGTCTGTTCCATAAAAAAGTTTTTTAATTCTTAATTAATATGAATGATTTCCGATTCAATGGCCCTTACAAAAGAATGAATAATGAATAAAAAAAATGAAGATATGCACTATCTTAAACTAACTTAAATAGAATTTTTGAATTTGTATTTCTTTTTAACGTATTCTTTTTGAGTTTCTGCTAAATACTTCAAATATTCAAATCAAGAAGTTCTAATTGGTCAAATCAGATGAAAGAAAGAAACTAATTACGAGTCTCTTTGGACTTTTAAAATTCCAGTCAAATTAGACATATTTTTTTTCCGAGTTTGACAAATTATTTAAAATTTATTTTTTCACCCATCTTATCTACTCCTTCAGTTTAGATTTTTTTGGAACAATAGATGTCTTTCACATCCAGCTATACCAATGAGTAATTTCTTAATTTTTATCTATAATGGCAGTTCCAAAAAAACGTACTTCTGCATCAAAAGGGCGTATTCGTAAAAATGTTTGGAAAGGGAAGGGGTATTGGGCAGCGTTAAAAGCGTTTTCCTTAGGGAAATCTCTTTCTAAGAGGAATTCAAAAAATTTTTTTGTGCGACAAACAAATAAAATAAGTAATAAAACATAACACGTTGGAACAAAATAATCTAAATCGGCCCGGCCAAAAACTCGAGAAAATACACAATAAAACGATCAATTCAAATTCAACTAATCAACCTGGAAATACCCGGTTGAACGAATTTTTATTCATCAATTTGAATCTTTCCTAAAAAAACCTTACACCCAATTTAATTCGTAAATCTAGACGATTGCTTCTTCATAGGCTATTATTCAAGACAAGCCGCTATGGTGAAATTGGTAGACACGCTGCTCTTAGGAAGCAGTGCTAGAGCATCTCGGTTCGAGTCCGAGTAGCGGCATGTGATTTACTAAATCAAGTAAACAGATCCTATAATGAATTCAATTCCCGATTTTGATTTTGTAATTTAGGGATTCCTTTGTGATTTATTTTTATGATATTTTTAACCTTAGAGCATATATTAACTCACATTTCTTTTTCGATCGTTTCAATTATAATTACAATTCATTTGATAACCTTTTTAGTCGATGAACTCGTAAAACTATATGCTTCATCCGAAAAGGGTATGATAATGACTTTTTTCTGTATAACAGGATTATTAATTACTCGTTGGATTTATTCAGGACATTTTCCACTAAGTGATTTATATGAATCGTTAATCTTTCTTTCATGGAGTTTTTCCATTATTTATATAGTTCCACATTTCAAAAAAAAGAAAAATCTTCTAAGC